CGGAAAAAGTAGAAGTCCAACTCCTAGTAAAATAGGTACTGGAAGTGGAATGAAAGGGATGATCCATGAATATTGATATGTATGTTCCATAAAATAAAAAACCCTTTTTATTTTATTCTTAAATTTTTTATTTCTTATTCACTGGTTTGTATATATATATATTTTTTTTTTCAAAAGGGACAAAAAAAAGCACGCGATTTCAAACCGAAATATAAATTTTTTTAATTAGTATAATCCTTCATAAAACTTTGAAAATAAATATATATATTCAAATCAAAAAATTAGAAGTGATTAAATAATATTACTAAGCTATTGACAAAAAAAATTATTTGTCTTTTTTTTATTACTACTAAATAAAATTGTGATTTTCTACAGATATAGAAAAAGTTAATTATAATTCCGTACTACAATAATTTATATACATATATTAAGAATAGAACAAATATTAAGAATAGAACAAAGATTTACACGACAAAAAAATACTTAATATTTATTATATAAGAAAAAAACTTTACATAAAAATTTTATTTGAGTTTGATAATTTAGAATTATTAAGGAATTAATTTTAATTTTGGAATTTAGTGACTGTCTTCCAGTACACTAAGTGATCTTTTTTTTTGCAAGAAAGATTATTATAATTTCAAAATTTTATTGATAATATAATCTATCAGTAGAGATTAATTAAATGAGAACTCTCGTACGGATTTCAAACGTTAAATAAAATAAAATTTTAATAACCAAAATTTATAAAAAAAGTAAAAAACCGTTGGGTTTTAAACTTTTGAATGTTTTTTTTGTTTTGAAAATAATATATAATAAAATTTTAAAGAAAAAACTCAATATGGAGTACGAACGAATAGCATAATAAATGTCTTTGACATCCAATTATACCACTGAAAAACTTTTTTTTCATTTTTGAATGGCAGTTCCAAAAAAACGTACTTCTATCTCGAAAAAGCGTATTCGTAAAAAAATTTGGAAAAGTAAGGGATATTGGACATCGTTGAAAGCTTTTTCGTTAGGTAAATCACTTTCTACAGGTAATTCAAAAAGTTTTTTTGTACAACAAAATAAATAAAAAACACTATAATAATTAGAATTATCCTAACAAAAAAACTTTTTTTTTAGAAAAAAAAATAATTAGGAACCAAAAGAGGAACAAAAAGACAATATATAGATAAAAAGAAAGGTTAACATTTTTTTTTTTTCAAACAAGGGATTCTTATTTTCCCCATCACTAACTTGATGCAATAATAAAAAAGATCTTGTATTTCCTATTAACGAGGAAATACAAGATCTTTAAGCGAAATCAATAGGTTCTTAAAATTAATTAATTCTAAGTGAAAAACTTTGTGAAAAACTTTTAACTTTATACCTTTAGGAATTATTATATATCTGAATTGTTATATTCTTTACTTGGAATCAAATTGATAAAAGCATCTATCCATAACAAGTGAATATTAGATAATAATAAATAATAATATATTATTTCTAAGTGATCAAAAAATCTTATGTTTGTACAGTATAAAACGATGTAGAAAAACAGATGGTTTGATAATTATTTTTGTTATCTTGAGCAATTAGGCAAATCTTATTTTATTTAAAATTTCTAAGTATTTTGGCGAAGTTTTAATTTTTAGAAAAAGCATTTTTTTTTGTATTCTATAAAAAAAATCAAAGTACAAAAAGTTAATTTAAAAATTTTAAACTAACTCAGGTAAAAAAAAAAAAAAGATCTTAAATTGAATTAAAACCCCAAAAACCTATTTAAACAGGTTTTTATTCATGAAATTAATTGTAAATTCCATTGAATTGGCCTCTTTATTTATAATTTATATTTTAATCTCGACGATTGAATAAAAACTTGTTAGTATTGTTTTGAACAAGTTGCCGCTATGGTGAAATTGGTAGACACGCTGCTCTTAGGAAGCAGTGCTATAGCATCTCGGTTCGAGTCCGAGTAGCGGCATAAGATCTTATAAAAGAGATATTATATTATAAGTTTTATAATCAAACTAATACCCGACTTTTTCGAAAATCGGGTAAAACCTAGTATTAATTTATTAATTTTTAACATATTTTTTATGATTTTTTCAATTTTAGAGCATATATTAACTCATATATCTTTTTCGGTCGTTTCTATTGTACTGACAATTTATTTTTTAACTTTATTAGTTAATTTAGATGAAATCATAGGATTTTTTGATTCATCAGATAAAGGAATCGTAATTACGTTTTTTGGTATCACAGGATTATTATTCACTCGTTGGATTTATTCAGGACATTTTCCATTAAGTAATTTATATGAATCCTTAATTTTTCTTTCGTGGGCTTTTTCAATTATTCATATTGTTTCCTATTTTAATAAAAAACAAAAAAATCACCTAAACGCAATAACTGCGCCAAGTGCTATTTTTATTCAGGGTTTTGCTACTTCAGGTCTTTTAAACAAAATGCCTCAGTCTGCAATATTAGTACCAGCTCTCCAGTCCCAGTGGTTAATGATGCACGTAAGTATGATGATATTAGGCTATGGCGCTATGTTATGCGGATCATTATTATCAATAGCTCTTCTAGTCATTACATTTCGCAAAATTGGCCCTACTTTTTGTAAAAAGAATATAAAAGAAAATAATTTCTTAAATGAATTATTTTCTTTTTATGTACTTTACGACATAAATGAAAGAAATTCTATTTTACTACAACAAAACATTAATTTTAGTTTTTCTCGAAATTATTATAGGTATCAATTGATTGAACAATTAGATTTTTGGAGTTTTCGTATTATTAGTCTTGGATTTATTTTTTTAACCGTCGGCATTCTTTCAGGAGCTGTATGGGCTAATGAGACGTGGGGTTCATATTGGAATTGGGATCCAAAAGAAACTTGGGCGTTTATTACTTGGACCATATTCGCAATTTATTTACATATTAAAACAAATAGGAATGTTCGGGGTATAAATTCTGCAATTGTGGCTTCTATAGGCTTTCTTTTAATTTGGATATGCTATTTTGGCGTCAATCTTTTAGGAATTGGTTTACATAGTTATGGTTCATTTACATCGAATTAAATAAAACATTAACCAAAAAATAAAGGAATCCAAATAAAAAAGAATAGCATCTATATATAACTTCATATAAGTTAAGAAATCTAATTTAGTTTTATTCTAATTTAGTTTTATGTAGTAAATAATCAAGAACCTTTTGAATCATTGTACTACTTGATTCAAAAGGTTCTCACAATACAAAGACCAAAGACTTCTGATTACAATTCAATTTAATGCTTTTTTTTATTTCCTGAAAACTAGCCATAAAAATAATTAGATAAAATGGATTCGACCTTGTCACTTGCTAATGAGAGCACAAAATCAGGATAAATCCCAATACCTATTATTGGTAGAAGAATAGAGATTGAAAGAAATAACTCTCGGGGTCCAGAATCAAAAAAATAAAAGTTTTTTACATTAATTAACTTGTATCCATAGAACATTTGGCGTGACATAGATAATAAATATATAGGAGTTAATATAATTCCAATTGCCATTACAAAAATAATTAAAATTTTTGAAATTAATAAATATTTTTGGCTGGTAATTATTCCAAAAAAAACGATTAATTCTGCAACAAAACCACTCATGCCCGGTAATGCAAGGGAAGCCATCGATAAGATAGTAAACATTGTAAATATCTTTGGAATGGAGATAGCCATTCCACCCATTTCATCAAGATAAACAAGCCGAATTCTATCATAACTAGTTCCTGCCAAGAAAAAAAGTGCAGCGCCAATAAATCCATGAGAGATTATTTGTAAAATAGCTCCATTAAGTCCAGGGTCCGTTATAGAACCAATACCTATAATTATAAAACCCATATGAGATACAGAAGAATAGGCTATTCTCTTTTTTAAATTACGTTGACCAGGAGATGTTGAAGCTGCATAAATTATTTGGATTGTACCGACTACCATCAACCAAGGAGAAAACATAGAATGAGCGTGAGGTAATAATTCCATATTGATTCGAACCAACCCATATGCTCCCATTTTTAATAAGATTCCAGCGAGAAGCATACAGGTACTGTAATGTGCCTCGCCGTGGGTGTCAGGTAACCAAGTATGTAAAGGTATAATCGGTGATTTGACGGCAAAAGCAATAAGAAATCCAATATAAAATAGTATTTCGAGTGTGACAGGATAGGATTGATTAGCTAATAGTTCTAAATTTAATGTTGGTTCGTTCGAACCATATAAACTTATACCTAAAACTCCTATTAATAAAAAAATAGAACTTCCTGCAGTGTATAAAATAAATTTTGTAGCTGAATACAGACGTTTCTTTCCACCCCACATGGATAAAAGTAGATAAACGGGAATTAATTCTAATTCCCACATGATGAAAAAAAGTAAAAGATCCCTAGAAGAAAATGATCCTATTTGACCGCTGTACATTGCTAACATCAGGAAATGAAATAATCGGGAATCCCGAGTAACAGGAAAAGCCGCTAACGTAGCTAAAGTAGTAATAAATCCCGTCAGTAAAATTGTTCCTATAGAAAGTCCATCTATTCCCATTCTCCAGTAAAAATAAAAAAAATTTATCCATTTATAATCTTCGGACAGTTGAATTAATGGATCGTCCATTTTATAATTATAACAAAAAGCGTAGGTCGTTAGAAGAAGTTCTAAGATACAAATGCATATAGTATACCATTTATTTACTTTATTTCCCCTATGCGGGAGAAATAACATTAACGAACCAGCAGATATTGGAAAAACAACAATTATTGTTAACCAAGGAAAATCATTCGTGGTAAAGACAAGATACACCAGGTCCAAAGAACGCGTACTCAAAAAATATATATAAATAAAAAAATATAATTTAACTTTTTTGAGTACGAGTACTTGTCAATAAAAAAAAATAAAGTCAATAAAAAAAAATAAAGTCAATAAAAAAAAAATAAAATTTATTCCAAATTTATTCAAATGAGGTTTTCGGTAACGTATCAATAAGCTAGACCCATGCTTCGAGTTGTTTCATGCCATAAATAAACTCGAACGCTCAAAAAATCCGTCGGACAGGCAGATTCACATCTCTTACAACCAACACAGTCCTCGGTTCTTGGAGCGGAAGCTATTTGCTTAGCTTTACATCCATCCCAAGGTATCATTTCTAATACGTCTGTAGGGCATGCTCGGACACATTGAGTACATCCTATACAGGTATCATAAATTTTTACTGAATGTGACATAGGATCTATAGTTTTTTTAATGTCATAAATTTTCAATCTAGTAAACTTCTAACTGAATGATATATTAAAATACTAGATGAAGCAATGATTTCCTTTAATAGAATTTTTGTAATGAATTCTGGCTCAATTGATTAAAAAAAAGGGCTAAAATACTTTGATTTCTTATATTTTCACAAATATAATCTAGTAAGTCATAACCTATTATATATATATATATATATGCAAATTAAAATCTATAATTTTTTTTTATTTATGCTACTTATTTAATAAGGTCGATTGGTTGATGCGAGTTGATTTTCTGTTACGATAAATTGACGAAACTATAGCTAATCCAATAGCTGCTTCAGCGGCTGCAATTGCTATAATAAAAATGCAGAAAATATCCCCTTTTAGTTGGGAATTATCAAAAAAATCAGAAAATGTCACGAAATTCATATTAACTGCATTGAGTATAAGTTCAAGACACATAAGAGCCCTAACCATATTTCGACTCGTGATCAATCCATAAAGACCAATAAAAAATAAATAGGCACTCAAAACAAGTACATGTTCGAGTATCATTCAGCAACTCCTTATCAATTTTGATTCATTTCAATATGAACAATAATTCACCGGATTCAATCAACTAGAATATAACAAAAAAGTACGAATAAAAAATATATTTAGGTAAAATTTTGGTTAAAAAAAATATTTCAAATATATATATATTTAAAATATTAAGATAGTATTCAATCAAATTTAATTGAATGAACAAAAAAAATATCATAACATACATAAAGTTTTCTTTAGTCTTTACTAATTGAACGTTTTTTATTGACGAGCCACCGAAATTGCACCTATCAGAGCAACTAAAAGAATTATTGAAATGAGTTCAAATGGAAGAAAAAAATCTGTTGATAAATGAATTCCTATTTGTTGACTATTACTTATTAAATCTTGCTCTAGAATCTGGTTTAATCTTGTAGTCCAAACAACCCCGTACCATGACGTATCGAGAATTGTAGAAATTAATGAAAAAAGAATAGTTGTACAAACCAACGAAGTAATCCCATTCCCGACGGTCCACAGATTGAAATTTGTGTAATATTCTGAATCATTCATGAACATCACAGCAAATATGATTAAAACATTTATGGCCCCCACGTAAATAAGGAGTTGTGCAGCAGCTACAAAATGGGAATTTGATAGAATATACAATAAAGATATACAAACAAGAACAAATCCTAAGGAAAAGGCCGAAAATATTGGGTTGGGAAGTAATACCACTCCCAGACCTCCTACTAGAATACCGGATCCCAGAAAAACTAAAAGAAAATCATGTATTGGTCCAGGCAAATCCATTATATTATTAAAATAATAAAAAAATCGAAACCCTTTTCATGACCTTATTAATTTAACCGGGGAATTTGTTTTTAATATGTTTCTAATTTTTAATATGTTTCTAATAGAGTGAAATTATAATCTAATGGATATAAATTTATGTAGATACAATTATTAGACAGTTTCGCTTTTTTATGCTAAAGTGTTCAACCTATCTGTTTAAATAAAGTAATTACGAATTTATTATATTAAAAGAATGAGCCTTAATACTTAAGATTATTATATAAATATAATACAAGTTTTTAATTAAATTCTTTATATAATTCAAAAAAATTGAATTCTTTTTTTAATAAACTTAATGGGTTTACCCATTTTTTGTTTGAGGTGAATTTAAAATTGTTCGAATAGTGTAATCGTCAATTACTGACATTGGTAAACGACCCAAAGCTATTTGATTATAATTCAATTCGTGACGATCATAAGTTGAAAATTCATATTCTTCGGTTATTGACAAACAATTTGTTGGACAATATTCAACACAATTACCGCAAAATATACAAATTCCAAAATCAATACTGTAATTAAGCAATCGTTTTTTTTTTATATTCGTTTCCAATTTCCAATCAACAACAGGTAGATCTATAGGACATACTCGAACACATACTTCACAAGCAATGCATTTATCAAATTCAAAATGTATTCGCCCGCGGAAACGTTCCGAGGTTATTAATTTTTCATAGGGATATTGAATAGTTACAGGTAAACGATTTGTGTGGGATAAGGTAATCATGAAACCTTGACCAATATACCTTGCAGCTCGTAGGGTTTGTTGACCATAATTCATGAACCCGGTTATCATAGGAAGCATATTGTAATTATCTATAAATAATTTGATCTTTGTTTCTTTCTCTTGTTTAAAACAAGTAATGAATATATTGGATTCATTTTCAATTTTATAGTGAAATTTATAGTGAAAAGAGTTGGAAAGAAGTTGTTAATAATAGATTACCAAGGGAAATAGGTAAAAGAAATTTCCATCCAAGATTTAGTAGTTGATCCATTCTTAGCCTAGGTAAAGTCCATCTTGTTGCGATAGAAATGAACAAGAACAAATATGTTTTAGCTAATGTAATAAATATACCTATTGTTGTTCCAAAAGTTTGATCCCTCTCAAATAGCTCCAGAATAGATATATACGGAATAGAAATATTCCAACCGCCTAAATATAGAACTGTTACAAATAATGAGGAAATTAATAGATTTAGATAAGAAGCAACGTAAAATAAACCAAATTTGATACCTGAATATTCAGTTTGATAACCTGCTATTAATTCTTCTTCCGCTTCTGGTAAATCAAACGGTAATCTCTCGCATTCTGCTAGGGAAGAAATTAGAAAAATGATAAAACCTATAGGTTGACGCCACAAATTCCATCCCCAAAAACCATATTTTGATTGTGCCTCAACTATATCAACTGTACTTAAACTGTTAGATAATCCTAGTCGGTGATAACATTACTATTCTCACCGCTATTACAAAACCGTACATGAGGTCTTCGCCTCATACGGCTCCTCGGGGGCCATAAATAAATCTAAGGACCAGATTAGTATTATTTAGATGGATATGATGTGTTCTAAAATAGATTAAATATAAATAATAGATTAAATATAAATATATCTGGGGTCCCGAATTATACCAACGGAATTCTGTCTGCTCAAATTTTAAGAATAAAAAAAAGCGCTTCGGAATTCATCTCATCTTTTACAAATTTTAATTTCTATTTGTTGAGTCATAATTTAATCCTTTAATAAAAAACTCCTTGTAAAAATAAAAAAAGGTATTTCAGCCCATCGTGGTTTTCAATTACGAAAAAGAATTAGACATCCTATTAGTTTATTATTCATGACAGAAATTATATTTTATTTTCGAAATATATGAAAAAACTATCCTTGTTTCGTTCCTATTCTTCTTTCCTTTTTTATAAAAAAGTTGGTGGACTTAAAAAATAAAAGATTATTTCGTTTCTGATAGTCATTACATTTATCGGTGGATAGGAGCATACTCTGAATCGGAATCTTGGGGAGTACTGTCTGATCATTTCTACTAATTTCAAGCCCCAATTAATCTTCTTTTTTTTTTTATCTTATGGTATGCATAAATATCCTTTGCAATTTGTTTAATCTCTATTACAAATTCTTTGTGTATTTTGGTGTTTCTAACCATCCACTCACTTTTACCTAATTGCCGCTCACTTTGTAATACATATATGTTAATCTATATAACTGATAGTGAAAACGCCATACGGTTAATATTTTGAACCCGCTTCAAGCCAGGATGACTAAATCAACCAACCTTGGGGTAAAGTGATTATTACGATTATGTTTATTTCCATTTAACCTTTGTACATAGGAAACGAGACTCAAATTTTTTTACTGCTAATTTCTGAGCAGTTTTTTTCACTCATATATAACTATCAAATTCCTTTTATTAAGATTAACCCAAAAATAAATATATATATTCCGTTTTTAACTTATTCGTCTAGAAGAAACGTAATAGTAAAAATGTTTATATTTCAACGAACCGCACGTAGAGATATTGATAAAACACATAGAGTTAATGGTATTTCATAACTAATCGATTGGGCAGCAGCTCGCAGACCACCTAAAAAAGAATATTTATTATTTGATCCATATCCTGACATAAGAAGTCCAATAGGAGCAATACTTGAGATGGCAATCCATAAAAAAATACCGATATTGAGATCCGCTAAAACAAGGTGATTGCTAAAGGGAATTACTGAATAACTTAGTAAAATTGAGATAACTGCTATCGACGGTCCAATATTAAATAAAGGGCTATTTCCTCTAGCTGGACGAAGATCTTCTTTAAAAAGTAGTTTTGTCCCGTCGGCTAGGGCTTGAAGAATTCCCAACGGGCCAGCGTATTCAGGTCCAATACGTTGTTGTATCCCTGCAGATATTTCTCTTTCTAACCACACAATTACTAGTACACCTGTTATGATTCCCAATACAAGAGAAAATATAGGGACAAACATCCATATTAGTCCGTAGACCTCTTTTAAAGATTCCAATCTAACAAAAGAATTTATAGTTTGTACTTCTGTTGCATAAATTATCATTTTAACGATCAACTTCTCCCATAATTATATCTATGCTACCGAGTATCGTCATAATATCAGCCAATTTCATTCTTTTAACTAGTTCAGGAAGAATTTGCAAATTAATAAAACCCGGTGGTCTTATTTTCCATCTCCAAGGAAAACCACTTTGATCTCCTATGAGAAAAATTCCCAACTCCCCTTTTGGGGCTTCAACTCTTACATAAAGTTCTTGTTTCGATAATTCAAAAGTAGGAGAAGGTTTTTTACTAATGAATCGATATTCAAAATCATTCCATTCTGGATTCCTTTTTTTATCAAAGCCTCTGCTTTCTAAATTCTCATAGGGACCTCCCGGAAGTCCTTCCAGAGCCTGTTGAATAATTTTTATGGATTCTGTCATTTCGCTAAGTCGTACTAAATAACGAGCTAATGAATCCCCTTGTTTTTGCCATTGAATTTCCCATTCAAATTCATCGTAAGACTCATAACGATCAACTTTACGAAGATCCCATGGTATTCCGGATGCGCGTAGCATTGGTCCGGATAAACCCCAATTTATTGCTTCTTCCCCACCAATAATCCCAACTCCTTCAACCCGTTCTAAAAAAATAGGATTTCGTGTAATCAGTTTTTGATATTCAACAACCTCGGTTAAAAAATAATCACAAAAATCCAAGCATTTCTCTATCCAACCATAAGGTAAATCAGCCGCAATTCCTCCAATACGAAAAAAATTATGCATCATTCTCATACCGGTGGCAGATTCGAATAGATCATATATAAATTCGCGTTCTCTGAAAATATAGAAAAAAGGAGTCTGTGCACCAATATCTGCCATAAAAGGACCGAGCCATAACAGATGAGAAGCTATACGACTCAATTCCAGCATAATTACTCTGATATAGCTGGCCCTTTTAGGAACTTGAATATTTCCCAAATGTTCTGGTCCATTTACTGTTATTGCTTCTGTAAACATAGTAGCTAAATAATCCCATCGCGTTACATAAGGTAAATATTGTATAATTGCCCGGTTTTCTGCAATTTTTTCCATTCCCCTGTGTAAATAACCCAATATGGGTTCACAGTCAACAACATCCTCGCCATCTAGAGTAACAATTAAGCGAAGAACACCATGCATGGATGGGTGGTGAGGTCCCATATTGACTATCATAAGATCTTTTCCTGGAACAGGTCTCTTCATAAGTTTTTCCTTGATTCGTTCTAGCATGAATTATATTGCTGAAAAATAAGTTTATGAAAAAATTAAATATCTAAAAAATTAATTAATTCACAATTTTGTAATTTAAAGAGTTTTTAATTCCCGAATATTCAACTGATTAATTAATTCTTTATAACGTACTCTATTTTTTTTTGACAAATAAGCCAGCAGTCGTTGACGTTTTCCCAGAATTTTTCGTAGACCCCTCTGAGATAAATAATCTTTTCTGTGCAATTCCAAATGTGAAGTAAGTCTTCGTATCTTATTAGTGAAACTGAATACTTGAAATTCAACGGATCCCCTGCTTTCTTCTTTTTTTTCTTGAAATGAAATGAATGTATTTTTTATCATAAAAAGAAATCCTTCCCTTTTTTATATGAATTGAAAGATATGAGTTTTACTGATCAGTAATAATAGTGGTATTTTTTTTGTACAAGGATCTGAATTTAATTAGCAACTTATTATTCTTAATTTTATTAAAAAGTATAAATTTAGATCTAAAAAGGAGGATTCTTTTAATTTATTTATGTATCTGTTCTGATTGGTATCTACGTCATTGATTAAATTAATCTCATGTATAAAGATTGAATTTAAAACAATCCCTCATATTTGTGCATACAGTTGTTTTCATATACCGTAACTTATATATTATATTTTATAGTAAAAATTTATAGTAAAAAGGATCTATCATTAATGAATTTTAAATCGTGTATACATATGTATTCTTATCATACTGAAACGATTTCCATTAGTAGTATTAAACCAATAGCGATTCATACAAGCTAAATCTTCTAATCTAAAGTTGGGCCAAAGAAAGGATTTTAATTTAATGAGGTTTTTTTTATCCTTATAAAGATCTTTCTTTTTATGCAAAACTGTGGTCCAGTTTTGAATATTCTTATCAAATCTTGAATTTATATTCCTCATATATTTTTTTTTTAAGTTGAAACAAATTAGAATTCGAAATTCTCTACGTCGTTTAGGGGATAGAATATTTTCCGGAACAAAGAAATCATATATATATATTTTTTTTTTTACAGTTTTGTTTTGATATTTTGTAATGGATTTTTCAAAATTTTTTTTGTATCTTTGACTTTTTTTTTTTTTTTTTTTATGAACCAATGAAATATCTATGGTTCTATATATCATAAGTTGTCCATCGTTTTTTACAGACAAACGTACAGGTTCAATAATAAAAATTCCTTTTTTCATTAATTTTGCAAAAGTTAAATTCTTCTCAATCATTAGAATGTCTAGACTCATCTCCCCTCTTTCAATAGAAGATATCGCTATATCGTTTGGATTTTTTAGTCTAACCAATAGACAGTATACTTTTACATTATTGAGAATTTTTTGATTAAAAAAACAATTCCATCGCAATTGAAAACGCGAATACCTTGTGAGAAATAAATCGAGTTCCGCTTCTGTATTGCTTTTGTATTGTTTTTTATTTTTACGTTTTTTTATCTTCGATTTCGCATAATTTTCTTCAATATTTTTTTCTTGGTTTGATATAGCTGGTTCAGGATTTCTTTTTTTTTCTTTATCTGATTCAAGCTCTCCTTGACCCGCCGATTCTTTTTCTTCTTTATTTAGATTATAAAATCGAGGGTATTTTTTTTCATTTGATCGTATAAAACCTTTTTTCTTTCCAGTGATCTTTTTATTAACATTTTTGTTTTCATTAAAATTGAAAAGAAGTAATTTAATTGGTATCACCCAAGGTTTCTTTTTATATGTACTAGAAAAAAATAAAAATTCTGGAAAGAAAAAAAATTCAAAATTTGTTATACGACGATTTATTATTTCTTCATTCATTCCCATCCAATCAAAAAAGTTTATTTTTTTTTTTGCAAGACCCGTCTTAGTTATTTTATCAACTCTTTGATAATTCTGAACTTTAGTCTTAATATATTTTTTTTTACTCTTGGTATCAATCCAGGGCTCAATATTTAATTTTTTTCTAAACCAAAAGTTTAGAATTCTCCAATCCAAATATTTTCTATGCCGGATGTCCCCCATACCCCGAATATTATATTTTTCTAGAAAATAAGAGATTAAACAATTATCTAGAGTAATACCTATAGACACGTCAAAAAATTTTTTTTCTGTAGAATGAATAGATTTGTAGCAAAAAAGATTATATATAGAATCTTTTTTTAAATTGTGTTTTGGATTTAATAACGAGTCGGCTTCAAAAAAATTTTGTTTTTTGTAATTATCAACTTTGTTTTTTTCATATGAATCCTCTTTGGTTAAACTTGCCTTTAGAACTAGCGAGTCTTCATTTATTTTATTTTTCCATTTTTGGGTTACTAATATAGCCCACGCAACCTGAGGTAAATTGTATTGATAATGACTTCGTAACCAGTTTTTCCATGGATTTACTTCGGAATTTAAAAGTGTTTTATCTTTTAATTCATAATGAAAGATTCCTTGTTCTTGAAAAAAATCCTTTATTTGATTCTTAACAAAAAAGGATGTTATGCATATGTTATATTCAAGAACAGCCTTTAATTTCGAAAAGTTACTAACTTGAATTTTTGATAATTTGTAAAATACATATGCTTGTGATAAAGAACGTAGGTCATAACTAAAAATTTTTTTTTTTGATATTAAATTTTTTATAGTCGAAATAAAATAAATGGTATTTTTTTTTTTTAATTTTTCTCCAGTTTCTTCATTCTTGTAAATATATTTATCAATAATTGTTTTTGTTGATTCAAAAAAAAGTTGTGTAGTAAGTCTTGGAATATTAATGATACCTAGAAAAATAGCTATAGACAGTTGTTCAATGTAAAATTTAAAAAAAAAAACAGATTTACGAATTAATCGGGTATTTTGTCTTTTGAATGTCTGCCAAAATTTTTTTGATGACTTAATTATTTTATAACCATAACGCGATTTATTACAACTATTTGTTATTGTTAGGTTTTGTTTTTCTTTTGAAATTCCTTCTATTTTATTTCTGATTGTCTTTATTCTATCAATCAAAAATTTTTTTTTTTTTTCGCTGAGTGAATAATTTATCCACTCCGTGGATTTATTTTGAACAGATAGTTCATGAATCATCTGATTACTCATTATTGAATCTTTTTTAGTTTCATTTAATTCATATATTTCTCTCAGGCCAAATAACGGAATTAGATTTCGTTTTGAAAGGTCTTTCATTTTTCCTTTTATAAAAAGAAAGTTTTTGATAATCCAGTGTTTAATTTCTTTTGCGACTTTTAGGAAAATTGTTGCTCTTTCTTTGAAAATCCTTAAAACCAGAAAAGACTTAGTTTTGAGTTTTTTTATTCTTTTTTTTAATTCTTTAGAAATAGGTTCAAAAAAAGAGGGCTTTTTTTGGGCAGAACCAAACGGTAGTTCGGTTTCCATCCCCCAAACTGTTAAAAAACAAAAATCGTTTTTTTCTACTTTTTCTTTTGTTTTTTTTAGCCGAGCCTTCCGAGATGATTGAAATTTAGATTTATGCCAAGGTTTAAGATAAAAAGGAAATAGGATTTTTATCTGAATACCATCCGTTAACCAGTTTATTGGAAATTCTGTTTCGGACAGTTGAACCCCATTATAAGTACATTTAACATGCATTTCACGTTTCCAATCCTTTAAATCCTCGGACCACTCGGGAAATTGAAATAATAACATACGGACGCTATTTTTAATTATTATCAATAAAGGTAATATAATATATTTTCTAAGAATAGATTGAGTTACTAAGAGAGAACCTCTTATTATTTGAGCAAATAGGAAGCTATCCCAAGTTTCTGCAATTTCTATCCGTTTTTTTTCTTCTATTTTTAATTGTTCTTCTTCTTTTTTTTCAATTGTTTTTTTTTTTTTTTTCCACATGAAATTTCTAATAAAAATTTTTTTTAGCCCCCATATATCAAAAAAAAAAAAAAAAAGTTTATCTATTCTATCAAAAAAAAGGGGGGAATGTACTTTTGCTTGAAAAAACTCCCAAATAACAGTTTTACGCCTTTGGGAACGTATGGATCCTTTAATTATCTCTCGACGAAAATCAGATTGTTGTGAATAACGGATCAAAGCCATTTCATTTTTTTTATCAGAATTTTTATTATCCTTG